TCGATAAAACAAAAAATGAGAAATTTTATAAGATTGAATAAAATAAAAAAATTCAATTAATCATTTGATATTGATATAATTGCTATGCTTAGTGTGCGACTCGTTGGTTTTTTTTAGAGTGGTTAGAATTCAACAAAAAAATAAACCGACTCGTAGTATGAATTAATTAATGTAGTATGAATTAATTAATAAAGAACTAATAACCAACTCATCGCTTCGCATTATCTGAATCTAAAGAACTAGTCAAAATAAAAAATATAAATAAAGATATGATATATTGGTGATATAATTATAGCAACTGAAATATTGCATAAAAAAGAAATAAAAACGAATCTGATTATGAGTTGTAAAGCAATAAGAATATACGGATAAATGAAGGGGTGAAAGAAAGAGAGAAAAAGAATATCAATGATATAGAATTCTAATATGTAAAGGTCTATGGGTCATCTCATAAAAGATAGTGTAATAAAGCATCAATATTCATTAATCCATATATAGATGAATATATTCCTAGAACAAACAAATCAAGAGCCACAAGTCAATAAAAACTGAGAAGGTTGATTCAAGAAAAAAGAAAATTTAAAATCTTATTAGAGAGGCTCCGTTGTAGAATTCAGACCTAACCATTAATCGAGAAGCGATGGGAACGACGGAACCTGTAAATACCTAAGATTTTATTAAAAAGAAATCTTAATGATTCATTGGGTGGGATGGCGAAACGAAGCAAGAACCAATCCATTTTTTTTTGAGGAGTCGTGGGCTAACCCTACATTACATCTGAAATTGATAATGAAAGAGTAAATTAAATATTCGCCCGCGAGAATTTTGATTTTATTGAATTGAATTTATAAATTTGGTCCAATCCGATAGGATAATAAAAAGAAAAGAAAAAGAAAGATTCGTTAGAACCTTATAACATAACAAAACAGCATTATCTAGTTATATATGGATAGCAAGAATTGTCTATATTGTCTATAAGAATACATGTTTAGTTATATATCAAAACAAGATATACAAATTTCCAATAGACAAATAGATTCTATGAAATCTCAAAAAATCCCGCGATTCTATTATATTATTCATTAAACATATGTATATTATTGTATATTATTTTATCGGTTAAATCTATTTATTTTATTTTTGAATCGCTTCATTCGCGAGGAGCTGTATGAGGTGAAAATCTCATGTACGGTTCTGTAATAGCGATGGAATTGAGAAACAACCATCAACTATAACCCCAAAAGAACCAGATTCCGTAAACAACATAGAGGAAGAATGAAAGGAATATCCTATCGAGGTAATCATATTTGCTTCGGAAGATATGCTCTTCAGGCACTTGAGCCCGCTTGGATCACATCTAGACAAATAGAAGCAGGGCGGCGGGCAATGTCACGAAATGTCCGCCGGGGTGGACAAATATGGGTACGCATATTTCCAGACAAACCGGTTACAGTAAGACCTACCGAAACGCGTATGGGTTCGGGAAAAGGATCTCCCGAATATTGGGTAGCTGTCGTTAAACCAGGTAGAATACTTTATGAAATGGGCGGAGTCGCAGAAAATATAGCCAGAAAGGCTATTTCAATAGCAGCATCCAAAATGCCTATACGAACTCAATTCATTATTTCGGGATAAAAATTCGAACCAAAGGAAAGAGATCTTTAGGATGAAAAAAAAAATTGCAATTGTAGGTTTCTTTTTTTTTTTTGAACACAGAGAATATTTTTTTTTACTTCAACCTTTTGACTGAAAGAACAGATAAAAAAATGATATGATTCAACCTCAAACCCATTTGAATGTAGCCGATAACAGCGGAGCCCGCGAATTGATGTGTATTCGAATCATAGGAGCTAGTAATCGACGATATGCTTATATTGGTGACATTGTTGTTGCTGTAATAAAGGAAGCAGTACCAAATACGCCTTTAGAAAGATCAGAAGTGATTAGAGCTGTAATTGTACGTATTTGTAAAGAACTCAAACGTAACAACGGTATGATAATACAGTATGATGATAATGCTGCGGTGGTCATTGATCAAGAAGGAAATCCAAAAGGAACTCGAATTTTTGGCGCAATCGCCCGGGAATTGAGACAGTTAAATTTCACTAAAATAGTTTCATTAGCACCCGAGGTATTATAAGACGAGACCATGATATAGATATATTATTTATGAATGAAATAGATTAATAGATTATGTCTCACACATATATCTTTTGTAGTAATTATTATATTTGTAGTAATTATTTTAATTTTATTCTATTAATTAATTATTTTATTCTATTAATATTAATATATAGAATATATAATTCTAATTAGAATTAAATATAAATTAAATAGAAATATATATTAAATATTCTATTAATTATCTATTTTCTTTCTATTTTTAATTAGATATGAATATGAAAATTAGATATGAAAATGATTTTCATTATAGAATTCTAATTAAATTAGAATTCAAAATGAATTATTTAATTATATAAATATATTAAACATTCTAATTTTTAAAATATAAAGATATTAAATATAAATATTCAAAATCAAAATTAGAATTCAGAATTCTATTCTATGAATAAAAATCAAAAAATTATTCTATTTTTTAGAAATAGAATTCTTCTAAAAAATAGAATTCAATATGAGATATTCAATATGAGATATTATAATTATATATTTCATTTTTATAATATTTCATTTTCATTTTATAATATTATTATAATATTATATTATTTATTATTATATTATAAAATTTATATTATAAAATAATAAAAATAATAATATTATATATATAGTATATATATATTATTATATTCAATATATTCAATATTAGATATTTTATTGAATAAAAAATAGAACAAAGGAGCATGTTGATTATATCGAAAGTCAGGGGCAACAATCATTTTCGTTTATCATGGGTAAGGACACCATCGCTGACATAATAACCTCTATACGAAATGCTGACATGAATAGAAAAGGAAGAGTTCAAATCCCATCTACTAACATCACCGAAAACATTGTTAAAATACTTTTACGAGAGGGTTTTATTGAAAACGTGAGAAAACATAGGGAAAGCGACAAATATTTTTTAGTTTTAACTCTACGGTATAGAAGAAATAGGAAAGGATCATATAAAACTATTTTAAATTTAAAACGGATCAGTACACCTGGTCTACGAATCTATTCTAATTATCAACGAATTCCTAGAATTTTAGGAGGGATGGGGATTGTAATTCTTTCTACTTCTAGAGGTATAATGACAGATCGAGAGGCTCGATTAAAAAGAATCGGCGGAGAAGTTTTATGTTATATATGGTAATCTTTCTGATATCCGAATTATATGAGAAACTTCTATCCATTTTTGTGAAAAAAGAGAGAAAACACAGGTTTCTAATATCACTCTTCATACATTAGTGAATGCATGAAGGGGGTTTAAATGAAATAGGAATAAAAGAAAAGAAAAAAGAAAATGGATTCATGAGGGTTTAATTACTGAATCACTTCCCAGGGGTATGTTCCAGGTTCCTTTATATAATGAAAATAGGATTCTAGGCTATGTTTCCGAAAGGATTCGACGTACTCTTATTTTATATGTATACGAACGGGAAAGTAAAAATGGAAGTATAAGTCATTTAATTAGACTGTTTTTTCAACTTCAACATTTTTTTTGGGGGGTACAATTAGAAGTTAAAAATTTAAGGAAACCATATTTTCTTCCAATAAAGAGATTCGGGATTAAGTTAAGGACTGACAAATATGAAAATAAGGGCCTCTGTTCGTAAAATTTGTGAAAAATGTCGATTGATCCGTAGGCAGGGACGAATTATAGTAATTTGTTCCAATCCAAGACATAAACAAAGACAAGGATAATATTTCCACAAAAGAGGGCTTCTATTCGAAAGCACCGGATGCACAAATCAAATAAATTTATATTCAATAAAATATATATATAATATATATCTAAAATCAAATATATAATTAATATTAATAAGAAAATAATAAAAAGAAAAATATTAATAAAAAAAATAAATATTATATTAAATATTCTATTAATTTAATTAGATTAATATATATAAATATATATATAAAAATATAAAAATAGAATATATAAATTCTATATAATAATTTATATATAATTTATATAGAATATTCTATATAATAAGTATAAGTATTATAATAATAAGTATAAGTATTATATTATAGTATAAGTATTATATTATAATAATAAGTATAAGTATTATAAGAAATATTATTGATATTTCAAATTTGAAATTCTATTTCAAATTAAAAAATTATATTCTATATTAATAGAATATTCTATATTAAAATAGAATATTCTATATTAATATATTAATAGAAAGAAATAGTACAATTAATATAGAAAAATAAAATATTAATTCTAGTTAGAAAATAAAATAGTAAAGGATCTGTTTTTGACATAAAATGGATATATCCATATATCTCGGACTCCTATTTATGAAATAAGAAAAATATAATAAAATATGGCAAAACCTATACCAAAAATTGGTTCGCGTAAAAATGGACGTATTGGTTCGCGTAAGCATGCTCGTAAAATACCAAAGGGAGTTATTCATGTTCAAGCTAGTTTCAACAATACCATTGTGACTGTTACAGATGTACGGGGTCGGGTGATTTCTTGGTCCTCCGCCGGTACTTGTGGATTCAAGGGTACACGAAGGGGGACACCATTCGCCGCTCAAACCGCAGCAGGAAATGCTATTCGAACAGTAGCGGATCAAGGCATGCAACGAGCGGAAGTCATGATAAAAGGTCCCGGCCTCGGAAGAGATGCAGCATTAAGAGCTATTCGTAGAAGTGGTATACTATTAAATTTTATACGGGATGTAACCCCTATGCCACATAATGGATGTAGGTCCCCTAAAAAAAGACGTGTGTAAAACTAAAAATAAACATTGAAGAGATTTCAAGAGAAATAAACAATTCAAGGGTTTGATCAAAATAAAATATAAAATATATTACTATGGTTC